CCTATGATGTAGCACCTGGCGGCCTGTTAGCTAGTGTGTATCATCTTACCAGAATAGAATATGGTGTGGATCAACCAGAAGAGGTGTGCATAAAAGTATTTGCCCCGAGGAGGAATCCTAGAATTCCCTCTGTTTTTTGGGTTTGGAAAAGCGCGGATTTTCAAGAACGAGAATCTTACGATATGTTGGGAATCTCTTATGATAATCACCCGCGCTTGAAACGTATCTTAATGCCTCAAAGTTGGATAGGATGGCCCTTACGTAAAGATTATATTACCCCCAATTTTTATGAAATACAAGATGCTCATTGAATGATAAGAAAGGAATTTCCACTTATCCAATTTCCTAAATTCGAGGATTGTGCTTTCTGTTCTAGATTAAAATTAAACGGATCTAAAATGAAATTTGATTTTCGCTCTTTTTTTTTTCCTATCTCATAACAAATTAGATCCGTTAAAAATTGAATAAGAATTTAAGAAACTCTACCCATCTATTTTAGCATTTTATAGATGGGGTATTTCTCGCCAAGATCAATAAAAGCATGTATTAATTATGATCCATATTCATTTCGAATCTCGATCTCGCCTCATATCAATCAATTTCTAAAAGAAAGCCCTGATACCAAAATACCAAATAAAAATTAATCCTGTGCCAGGAACCAGATTTGAACTGGTGACACGAGGATTTTCAGTCCTCTGCTCTACCAGCTGAGCTATCCCGGCCATTTCTAATCTAACATCCCATACTCAGTTTATTTAATGACTGGGGGCTATGTCAATTAAAGCTACAAGGAGCGATTACAAAATTTTCTCCAAGCCCTGTTATGTGATGTAATTTATTGGATCTTCAAAAACACCCGTTTGTAAATTGTGGGTTTCAGTATGAATAATACTATTGATTGTGAATCATTCAAATAGGGATTCCTTGCTAAATTTGGATATGTAGTCTAGATCCCATGTCATAAGAGAAAGTCATTTACATTCAATTACGTCTGTCAAAGAATAAGAAAGAGAATTTGGAACCGCCTAGAAGAAAAAAAGGGGCTAGGATAAATATCAAATAGGCCTTTTTTGGGGATAGAGGGACTTGAACCCTCACGATTTTTAAAATCGACGGATTTTCCTCTTACTATAAATTTCATTGTTGTCGGTATTGACATGTAGGATGGGACTCTATCTTTATTCTCGTCCGATTAATCAGTTGTTTAAAAGATCTATCAGACTCGGGAGTGATAAATTTGATGAATATTAGATTGTTTTTTCAATTGGAATCAATTCACACTAATTCTTCCGTTTTTCATATAAAAAAATACCGATAAAGATTCAGGCCACCATTATCTATTTTATATATATTTTATATAGTATTCAATAGATACGTTTATTCTTCATCTTTTCTGAAGTTTTGATGTAAAGATTCCCCGTCAACTCCATTTGTTAGAACAGCTTCCATTGAGTCTCTGCACCTATCCCTTCATTTCGCTTTTGAAACCTTTGTTTTGAAAAGACAGGATTTGGCTCAGGATTGCCCATTTTTATTAATTCCGGGGTTTCTCTGAATTTGAAAGTTCTCACTTAGTAGGTTTCCATACCAAGGCTCAATCCAATTAAGTCCGTAGCGTCTACCGATTTCGCCATATCCCCCTTCTTTTTTTTTTAGATTAGGATATCGTTATGATTGATATCATTCCTTTTTTCTTTCATTTATCCAGGAACCCTTGAATTTGTTAGATACCTATTACTATACTTGATACTATACTTGAAAAAAAAAAATTTTGTAGCTATAGGAAATCCATATTTGATCCAATCAAATTGGATTTTATCATTTCTGTATCGGCAATTCAATATAGATTGATATATATCCCATATATATGTTTCTCTTCCTGTCAGCTATCCCATTCAATTTTGAATACTTGAACGGTCGATTCCCTTTTTTTACTGTCCCCTTTATGAATGAAAGCCGAGGAATATCTGATTAGTTATAACTAATTAAATAATTTAAATTCGAAAGAACTATAGAAATAGAATATTAGAACATTCTAGATCGCTATATGAATCGTTATGTTCTAGAAACTATTTCTATTTTTTTTTTATTGGATTCTCGCAAATTGTAGTCTATATTTCTATATATAGACACTATACTAATACTATTAGTACTAATAGTATTAGAGAATTCCTATGCATAGAAATTTTTTTTTATTATTATGTGGGCCCGCTTAGCTCAGAGGTTAGAGCATCGCATTTGTAATGCGATGGTCATCGGTTCGATTCCGATAGCCGGCTTTTTCTTATTTTTTATTCAATTCTATTTTATATATAATAATAGTAATAGAAAGTTTGAACATTTATCCTTATCCAACTTTTCCCATTCTTCTTTATTGTTCTTTAGTAGTATAATTATAGGACAAGCAGATTACTTCAGTAAACTTCGCTTCATTTAGTTCAGTTTTAGTTTAGGTTTATTCTGTAAAATACAATTTTCAAAACAAAAGAATGAAATGAAT